TCCATTTGTCCATATTTCGAGAAAGAGTATCTCTTGTTTTTCATTCCCATTCACATAAGAATGAATACTATGATTTGCATTTCGAACAGGCATGAATACAGCATCAATAGGATAACTTCCGTCTTGAAAGTTATTTAGTGTTTTTATACGATATCCGCGATTCCTCTCGATTTGTAATCCAATACACAAATTAATAGGTTCTGTTAGGTTAGCTATATGTTGTGTATTATCAACGATTTCCACAGAAGGTGGTAAAATGATGTCTTGAGCGGTTACATATCCAGGACCCTTGACACAAATAGACGCGTCCCGAGTTCCATACAGATTACTTCTCAATACAATTTCTTTCAAATTCATTAAAATTTCATGTACTGATTCTTGAATACCTACTATGGTAGAATATTCATGTGGTATTTTCTCAGATTTTGCACGTGTGATACATGTTCCCTCTATTTCTCCGAGCAAAACTCTTCGCATCGCAATGCCTATTGTATCGGCTTGGCCTTTCATAAGTGGAGACAGAATAAAGCGTCCATAATAAAGACGCTTACTGTCTACTCTTGATTCAACACACTTCCAATGTAGTGTCCGAGTAGATACTCTTACTTTCTCTCGAACCATAGTAATATATTTTATATTTTATTTTGATCAAACCCTTGAATTGTTTATTTCTCTTGAAATCTCTTCAATGTTTATTTTTAGTTTTACACACGTCTTTTTTTAGGGGACCTACATCCATTATGTGGCATAGGGGTTACATCCCGTATAAAATTTAATAGTATACCACTTCTACGAATAGCTCTTAATGCTGCATCTCTTCCGAGGCCGGGACCTTTTATCATGACTTCCGCTCGTTGCATGCCTTGATCCGCTACTGTTCGAATAGCATTTCCTGCTGCGGTTTGAGCGGCGAATGGTGTCCCCCTTCGTGTACCCTTGAATCCACAAGTACCGGCGGAGGACCAAGAAATCACCCGACCCCGTACATCTGTAACAGTCACAATGGTATTGTTGAAACTAGCTTGAACATGAATAACTCCCTTTGGTATTTTACGAGCATGCTTACGCGAACCAATACGTCCATTTTTACGCGAACCAATTTTTGGTATAGGTTTTGCCATATTTTATTATATTTTTCTTATTTCATAAATAGGAGTCCGAGATATATGGATATATCCATTTTATGTCAAAAACAGATCCTTTACTATTTTATTTTCTAACTAGAATTAATATTTTATTTTTCTATATTAATTGTACTATTTCTTTCTATTAATATATTAATATAGAATATTCTATTAATATAGAATATAATTTTTTAATTTGAAATAGAATTTCAAATTTTAAATATCAATAATATTTCTTATAATACTTATACTTTTCTTATAATACTTATACTTATTATTATAATACTTATAAATACTTATACTTATTATATAGTTATATAGAATATTCTATATAAATTATATATAAATTCTTATATAGTTATATAGAATATTCTATATAAATTATATATAAATTATTATATAGAATTTATATATTCTATTTTTATATTTTTATATATATATATATATATTTATATATATTAATCTAATTAAATTAATAGAATATTCTAATTAAATTAATAGAATATTTAATATAATATTTATTTTTTTTATTAATATTTTTCTTTTTATTATTTTCTTATTAATATTAATTATATATTTGATTTTAGATATATTATATATATATATTTTATTGAATATAAATTTATTTGATTTGTGCATCCGGTGCTTTCGAATAGAAGCCCTCTTTTGTGGAAATATTATCCTTGTCTTTGTTTATGTCTTGGATTGGAACAAATTACTATAATTCGTCCCTGCCTACGGATCAATCGACATTTTTCACAAATTTTACGAACAGAGGCCCTTATTTTCATATTTGTCAGTCCTTAACTTAATCCCGAATCTCTTTATTGGAAGAAAATATGGTTTCCTTAAATTTTTAACTTCTAATTGTACCCCCCCAAAAAAATGTTGAAGTTGAAAAAACAGTCTAATTAAATGACTTATACTTCCATTTTTACTTTCCCGTTCGTATACATATAAAATAAGAGTACGTCGAATCCTTTCGGAAACATAGCCTAGAATCCTATTTTCATTATATAAAGGAACCTGGAACATACCCCTGGGAAGTGATTCAGTAATTAAACCCTCATGAATCCATTTTCTTTTTTCTTTTATTCCTATTTCATTTAAACCCCCTTCATGCATTCACTAATGTATGAAGAGTGATATTAGAAACCTGTGTTTTCTCTCTTTTTTCACAAAAATGGATAGAAGTTTCTCATATAATTCGGATATCAGAAAGATTACCATATATAACATAAAACTTCTCCGCCGATTCTTTTTAATCGAGCCTCTCGATCTGTCATTATACCTCTAGAAGTAGAAAGAATTACAATCCCCATCCCTCCTAAAATTCTAGGAATTCGTTGATAATTAGAATAGATTCGTAGACCAGGTGTACTGATCCGTTTTAAATTTAAAATAGTTTTATATGATCCTTTCCTATTTCTTCTATACCGTAGAGTTAAAACTAAAAAATATTTGTCGCTTTCCCTATGTTTTCTCACGTTTTCAATAAAACCCTCTCGTAAAAGTATTTTAACAATGTTTTCGGTGATGTTAGTAGATGGGATTTGAACTCTTCCTTTTCTATTCATGTCAGCATTTCGTATAGAGGTTATTATGTCAGCGATGGTGTCCTTACCCATGATAAACGAAAATGATTGTTGCCCCTGACTTTCGATATAATCAACATGCTCCTTTGTTCTATTTTTTATTCAATAAAATATCTAATATTGAATATATTGAATATAATATTATATATATATAATATTATTATTTTTATTATTTTATAATATAAATTTTATAATATTTATAATATAATAATAAATTTTTATAATATAATAATAAATAATATAATATTATAAAATGAAAATGAAATATTATAAAAATGAAATATATAATTATAATATCTCATATTGAATATCTCATATTGAATTCTATTTTTTAGAAGAATTCTATTTCTAAAAAATAGAATAATTTTTTGATTTTTATTCATAGAATAGAATTCTGAATTCTAATTTTGATTTTGAATATTTATATTTAATATCTTTATATTTTAAAAATTAGAATGTTTAATATATTTATATAATTAAATAATTCATTTTGAATTCTACTAATTTTCATATTCATATCTAATTAAAAATAGAAAGAAAATAGATAATTAATAGAATATTTAATATATATTTCTATTTAATTTATATTTAATTCTAATTAGAATTATATATTCTATATATTAATATTAATAGAATAAAATAATTAATTAAATATTAATTAAATAATTAATTAATAGAATAAAATTAAAATAATTACTACAAATATAATAATTACTACAAAAGATATATGTGTGAGACATAATCTATTAATCTATTTCATTCATAAATAATATATCTATATCACGGTCTCGTCTTATAATACCTCGGGTGCTAATGAAACTATTTTAGTGAAATTTAACTGTCTCAATTCCCGGGCGATTGCGCCAAAAATTCGAGTTCCTTTTGGATTTCCTTCTTGATCAATGACCACCGCAGCATTATCATCATACTGTATTATCATACCGTTGTTACGTTTGAGTTCTTTACAAATACGTACAATTACAGCTCTAATCACTTCTGATCTTTCTAAAGGCGTATTTGGTACTGCTTCCTTTATTACAGCAACAACAATGTCACCAATATAAGCATATCGTCGATTACTAGCTCCTATGATTCGAATACACATCAATTCGCGGGCTCCGCTGTTATCGGCTACATTCAAATGGGTTTGAGGTTGAATCATATCATTTTTTTATCTGTTCTTTCAGTCAAAAGGTTGAAGTAAAAAAAAATATTCTCTGTGTTCAAAAAAAAAAAAGAAACCTACAATTGCAATTTTTTTTTTCATCCTAAAGATCTCTTTCCTTTGGTTCGAATTTTTATCCCGAAATAATGAATTGAGTTCGTATAGGCATTTTGGATGCTGCTATTGAAATAGCCTTTCTGGCTATATTTTCTGCGACTCCGCCCATTTCATAAAGTATTCTACCTGGTTTAACGACAGCTACCCAATATTCGGGAGATCCTTTTCCCGAACCCATACGCGTTTCGGTAGGTCTTACTGTAACCGGTTTGTCTGGAAATATGCGTACCCATATTTGTCCACCCCGGCGGACATTTCGTGACATTGCCCGCCGCCCTGCTTCTATTTGTCTAGATGTGATCCAAGCGGGCTCAAGTGCCTGAAGAGCATATCTTCCGAAGCAAATATGATTACCTCGATAGGATATTCCTTTCATTCTTCCTCTATGTTGTTTACGGAATCTGGTTCTTTTGGGGTTATAGTTGATGGTTCTTTCTCAATTCCATCGCTATTACAGAACCGTACATGAGATTTTCACCTCATACAGCTCCTCGCGAATGAAGCGATTCAAAAATAAAATAAATAGATTTAACCGATAAAATAATATACAATAATATACATATGTTTAATGAATAATATAATAGAATCGCGGGATTTTTTGAGATTTCATAGAATCTATTTGTCTATTGGAAATTTGTATATCTTGTTTTGATATATAACTAAACATGTATTCTTATAGACAATATAGACAATTCTTGCTATCCATATATAACTAGATAATGCTGTTTTGTTATGTTATAAGGTTCTAACGAATCTTTCTTTTTCTTTTCTTTTTATTATCCTATCGGATTGGACCAAATTTATAAATTCAATTCAATAAAATCAAAATTCTCGCGGGCGAATATTTAATTTACTCTTTCATTATCAATTTCAGATGTAATGTAGGGTTAGCCCACGACTCCTCAAAAAAAAATGGATTGGTTCTTGCTTCGTTTCGCCATCCCACCCAATGAATCATTAAGATTTCTTTTTAATAAAATCTTAGGTATTTACAGGTTC